TTCATTCGATTAGAACATTAAAATATTCCATTTCGTTATTAGTAGCCATAATTTGAATAAGAATTCTTAGAGTATCCGTTGTTTACGACGTGCAATTAATAAAAAACGATGTTATTTTTATAGAACTAGAACGAATTCCCGTTTCATTCATTCAATTTAACGTTAACGATTGACCAAAAGATCATTTTAATAAATAATAAAATTATATGAACTTAGATCACTCAAATGTTGATATTTTTATGCAATGATTCTGTCTAACGAATTGATTTAGATTGATTCTATCCTTATGAGATAATAATAAATAAAACGAAAATGGAATTAAAAAAAATTTAAAAAACGAGAAAAATAAAAAAATAGAATATTAATATATAGTATTATATATATCTTATATCTATTTTTTTATATTATTATTATATTATATAGTTTATAGTTCTATAGTATTTCAATTCTTTTTCGGAATTGGAATTAACTTCGACTGGATAAATTTTAGCGATGGAAGAGTTAAGTCATAATTGGTTGGTTGATTGTATCATTAACTATTTCTTTTCTTTATTTTGTGTGCGAGGAACTTATCATGAATCCACTGATTTCTGCCGCTTCCGTTATTGCTGCCGGGTTGGCTGTCGGGCTTGCTTCTATTGGACCTGGGGTTGGTCAAGGTACTGCTGCAGGTCAAGCTGTAGAAGGGATTGCGAGACAACCTGAGGCAGAGGGAAAAATACGGGGTACTTTATTGCTTAGTCTTGCTTTTATGGAAGCTTTAACAATTTATGGACTGGTTGTAGCATTAGCGCTTTTATTTGCAAATCCTTTTGTTTAATTCGAAAAAGAAACATTTTTTTATTTTTTTTTTTCGTGGACTTGCTTTGGTGCTCTTGCTTTTTCAAATTATATTACTATTTCACTCCCCCAATTATTTATTCGTTCGGACAAGACCCCATGGGAAGGACTGATTTGAGATGAGGGTGAGGAATTATCATATCGACTCGCCTTCTTCCTTCCCTTTGTTAGTCTAATTGTTAGTCCAACGAGTCCCCCTTAGAAAGTTTTTCTTTTTACAAAGTGTTGCAAAAAACTAGGTAGTTTGCAATTAACATAAGATTTGGTACCTAATGATAATAAGTATCATTCTTATGGGAAATCTTCCAATTGAAAATATTAAAAATATTAATTATTAAGAAAATATTAATTATTAAGAAAATATTAATTATTAATAAGGAATAATAGAAAAGAAAAATATATAATTTATTCATTTTTAATTTATTAATTTTTCGATATCGAATTGAAATATCGAAAAAAAAAAAATAAATAAAATATCAAAATCTAGAAAAAATACAATAAAAATACAATATACAATAATAGATGTAATATATATATAGATATTCGATATATATATAGATATATAGAAAGAGAAATAGAAAGATAATTAGTCTATCTATAAGAGGAGATAAAATCATATGAAAAATATAACCGATTCTTTCATTTCTTTGGGTTACTGGCCATACGCTGGGAGTTTCGGGTTTAATACCGATATTTTAGCAACAAATCCAATAAATCTAAGTGTAGTGCTTGGTGTATTGATTTTTTTGGGAAAGGGGGTGTGTGCGAGTTGTTTATTTCAAGAATAGGTTGGATCCAACCAACTGTACTTTTTTTTCGTTAGAACTATCAAAAGGTGCACGATCCCGCGAATTACTTCTGAATAAATTAAGAAATCATATTTAAGAACCATAGCATTTCGTGATTCATTGGTAAATCCACTTTGATTCTCTATCCACCAATAATCTGGGACCATTAATATGGTTAAAACTAAGCAGTTTGAAGTCGAGACGCAGTGCGGTACTCTTTCTACTATTAACAGAAATGGTTTAAAAAAAATAGTTGGAATTTTTTTTTCGATATAGAACACTCATGTCGATAGAATGATTTGAACCCTTTCCTTTAACGGTATTGTAAAAAATTGGAAAAATATTATAAAATTTTTTTATACAATGCGGAATCGACGACCTACGTATATGCATGGATATGTATAAAGTAATAAAAATTCTTTGGATTAAAAAACAACCTTGCTGACAATTATTTGTTTGTTCAGAAGAGTCCTCCAAATATTCTGGTCTTGTATTAGTGATAAGTTTCGATATTTGTTTTTGGAATATGCATAGAGAGGATAGGCTTTATTACTAAAAAAAGATATGGGAATTTCCCATAAGGAATTGAGCGTGAGAGCCAAATGAATTGAAATATTCATGTTTGGTTCGGGAAGAGATCATGGAAGTTTTGAAATGAATGGAAAGAGAATCTACTTTCATTAAGTGATTTATTAGATAATCGAAAACAGAGAATCTTGAAGACTATTCGAAATTCAGAAGAACTACGGGAAGGGGCCATTGAACAGTTGGAAAAAGCTCGGGCACGCTTACAGAAAGTAGAAATGGAAGCGGATCGGTTTCGAGTGAATGGCTACTCTGAGATAGAACGAGAAAAATGGAATTTGATTAAT